ATTACTCTTTCAAGAGATTAGGCCAATAACTATATCTACATATCCAGAAAAATAGAATTTTTTTTACAACTATTATAAAAAGTAGAGTTACCTCTTTTTTCCTGACCGGGTCAATAAAGTTATGAAAGATTTTGATTTATTTATCTCTTTTTTTATATATAATGGATTTACCTGGACTAATACATGATTTTCTTTTAGTCTTTCTGGGATTGGGTCTTATATTAGGGGCTCTGGGAGTAGTATTACTTCCTAATCCCATTTATTCTGCCTTTTCGTTAGGATTTGTTTTTGTTTGTATATCTTTATTCTATATTCTATCGAACTCCCATTTTGTAGCTGCTGCGCAGCTCCTTATTTACGTAGGAGCCATCAATGTTTTAATCATTTTTGCTGTGATGTTTATAAATGGTTCAGAATATTCCAAAGATTTCCATCTTTGGACCGTGGGAGATGGAGTAACTTCCGTGGTCTGTACAAGTATTTTTGTTTCACTAATTACTACTATTCCAGATACGTCATGGTACGGTATTATTTGGACTACAAAAGCAAACCAGATTATAGAGCAAGATCTTATAAGTAATAGTCAACAAATTGGAATTCATTTATCAACAGATTTTTTTATTCCGTTTGAATTTATTTCAATAATTCTTTTAGTTGCGTTAATCGGCGCAATTGCTGTAGCTCGTCAATAATAACTCTTTAGAACTGGAAAAATATGAGCTACCACATGCATTTCCTTTTTCTATTTGACTTTGTATATAAAATAGATAGAATTTTTTTATTAGTTCGACCTATTCCCAATATATTCCTTTATTCCATTACGTTATTTTATATTCTAGTCAACTAGTAAATCCAATTGGTTAAATTGTTGTTCATATTGAAATGAATCGAGATTGATAAGGAGTTAGTTAATGATGCTCGAACATGTACTTGTTTTGAGTGCCTTTTTATTTTCTGTCGGTCTATATGGATTGATTACAAGTCGAAATATGGTTAGGGCTCTTATGTGTCTTGAACTTATATTAAATGCGGTTAATCTCAATTTTGTAACATTTTCTGATTTTTTTGATAGTCGTCAATTAAAAGGAGCCATTTTCTCCATTTTTGTTATAGCTATTGCAGCTGCTGAAGCCGCTATTGGACTCGCTATTGTTTCATCAATTTATCGTAACAGAAAATCAACTCGTATAAATCAATCGAACTTGTTGAATAAGTAATTTAAGTAATATTATCATATAACTTAGAATTTTCATAAATAAATTCAAATTAGCATGTTGGCTACTTAAGGTAGGCTCCTGTTATCACAAAGATAAGAGATCAAAGTAGTTTGGCACTGTCAATCCATTCCATAAGTAGATTAATAAAAAAACTCGGGAAACTCATCGATTCATCTAGTCCTAGTATTTAAATATATAATTCATTTATCAATTTACTAGATTGAAACTTTATCACGTTCAAAAATGGATAGATCCAATGTCGCATTCAGTAAAGATTTATGATACATGTATCGGGTGTACTCAATGTGTCCGAGCTTGTCCCACGGATGTATTAGAAATGATACCTTGGGACGGATGTAAAGCTAAACAAATAGCTTCTGCTCCAAGAACAGAGGATTGTGTCGGTTGTAAGAGATGTGAATCCGCCTGCCCAACAGATTTCTTGAGTGTTCGAGTTTATTTATGGCATGAAACAACGCGCAGCATGGGTATAGCTTATTAATACGTTACAGAAACTCTTACTCGAGTCCATTTTTTTTTTTACCGCCAAAACCTGTGCCCAAAAATATATTATTTTTGGGCACAGGTTTTTTTGGTCCAAGTGTATCTTGTCTTTACCACGAACAACTTTCCTTGGTTAACAATAATTGTAGTTTTACCAATATTTGCGGGTTCCTTTATTTTCTTTCTTCCCCATAAAGGAAATAGGGTAATTAGGTGGTATACTATATGTATATGCATGTTAGAACTTCTTCTAACAACCTATGCATTCTGTTATCATTTCCAATTGGACGATCCATTAGTCCAACTAGTCGAGGACTATAAATGGATCAATTTTTTTGATTTCCGTTGGAAATTAGGAATAGATGGGCTGTCAATAGGACCCGTTTTATTAACAGGATTTATCACTACGTTAGCTACTTTAGCAGCCTGGCCTGTTACTCGAGATTCTCGATTATTCCATTTCTTGATGTTAGCAATGTACAGTGGTCAAATAGGATCATTTTCTTCGCGGGACCTTTTACTTTTTTTCATCATGTGGGAATTAGAATTAATTCCGGTTTATCTACTTCTATCCATGTGGGGAGGAAAGAAACGTCTCTACTCAGCCACAAAATTTATTTTGTACACGGCGGGGGGTTCCATTTTTCTCTTAATGGGAGTTCTGGGTGTCGGTTTATATGGTTCTAATGAACCAACATTGAATTTTGAAACATCAGTTAATCAGTCGTATCCTGTGGCTTTGGAAATAATATTCTATATTGGATTTTTTATTGCTTTTG